ATGTTGATTATTTATTTGGTATCAGGGATATTTGGAGTTTGATCTCTGATGACACTTTTTTAGTTAGGGATAGTAATGGTGACAGTTATTCCGTATATTTTGATATTGAAAATCATAGTTTTGAGATTGACAATGATAGTTCTTTTCTGAGTGAATTAGAAGATTTTTTTTCTAGTTTTTTGAATAGGGGGTCTAAGAGAAACAATCACTACTATTATCATTACATGTATGATACTCAATCTAGTTGGACTAATCACATTAATAGTTGCATTAATAGTTATCTTCGTTTTGAAGTCAGTATTAATAGTTCCATTTCAGGTGGTACTGACAATTACAGTGACAGTTACATTTATAGTTTCATTTGTACTGAAAATGTAAGTGGTAGTGAAAGTGGAAGTTTTAGTATAAGAACTCGTAATAATGGCAGTGATTTCAATATAAGAGGAAGATCTAATGATTTCGATATAAATAAAAAATACAGACATTTATGGGTTCAATGCGAAAATTGTTATGGATTAAATTATAAAAAACTTCTTAGGTCAAAAATGAATATTTGTGAACAGTGTGGATATCATTTGAAAATGAGTAGTTCAGATAGAATCGAACTTTCGATTGATTCGGGCACTTGGGATCCTATGGATGAAGATATGGTTTCTATGGACCCCATTCAATTTCATTCAGAAGAGGAACCTTATAAAGATCGTATCGATTCTTATCAAAGAAAGACAGGTTTAACTGAAGCTGTTCAAACAGGCATAGGTCAACTAAACGGTATTCCCACAGCAATTGGGGTTATGGATTTTCAGTTCATGGGAGGTAGTATGGGATCTGTAGTAGGTGAGAAAATCACTCGTTTGATTGAGTATGCTACTAATCGATCTCTACCTGTCATTATTGTGTGTGCTTCTGGAGGAGCACGCATGCAAGAAGGAAGTTTGAGCTTGATGCAAATGGCTAAAATATCTTCTGCTTCATATGATTACCAATCCACTAAAAAGTTATTCTATGTACCAGTCCTTACATCTCCTACAACCGGTGGAGTAACAGCCAGTTTTGGTATGTTGGGAGATATCATTATTGCTGAACCTAATGCGTACATTGCATTTGCGGGTAAAAGAGTAATTGAACAAACATTGAATAAGACAGTACCCGATGGTTCACAAGCGGCTGAGTATTTATTCCATAAAGGCTTATTCGACCCAATCGTACCACGTAATCCTTTAAAAGGTGTTCTAAGTGAGTTATTTCAGCTCCATGGTTTCTTTCCCTTGAATCAAAATTCAAAAAATTAAAGTATAGCACTAGATTCAGTTATTTTGTTTGTAGCGAACAAGTATTTAGTTCATCATAATAAAAAAAAACTAAGAAAAATGTTCTTTGGTGATATAAGTTACACTTTCTAGTAAGAGTCAGAAGTTTCGGATAATTTTTTTTTATTCCGGATCCAGATCTATTTTTTATCTTACCCCTATTCATGATTAGGTATTATGAACCTCTATCAACAGGATAAAATAAAAAAGTGAATTTATCTTTCCGAGGAATTCGAATTTGGGGAAATAAAAAGAATTTTATCTGGCTATCTTACGCATTAATTAAGATAGACAATAATGAAAAAAAAATATCAAAATAAAAAGAAATATCAAATATGGAAATGAAATAAAATAATTTCTACATCTATCGCATTTTTACTATGAATCCCTGTTTGTTGGATCCTATTATTTAGAGTCGCGAATTCATAATGAACTTAATTTTCATAAGAAAACTCCTTTTAAATAAAAAACTCCTTATTAGATTAGAAAGAAAGATAGAAAGAACATAAGGATGGGAGAAGAAGAATAATAAAATTTGTAAAAGAAGATTACCCTATTTATATTCGTGTAGAAAGATGAATAGGTACACTTAATTTAGTTCTACATTTTTGCACTTATTATCTATCCTTTTTTTTATTAAAATTTAATATTTTAATATTATTTTTATATTTCAAATTTCTATTTTAATATAAATATATTATTTATAAATTATATATTTATATATACTTAATTGTTTATATATACTTAGTAGTATAATATTATATAAAATACAATAGTCAATATTACCTAATATTACTTATAATAGATATACTTATCATATCATAAGATATCTTTCTAATAGATACAAATATATAGATACAAATATTAAATCGAGGCACCCATTCTATGACAGATCTCAACTTACCCTCTATTTTTGTGCCTTTAGTGGGCCTAGTATTTCCGGCAATTGCAATGGCTTCTTTATCTCTTCATGTCCAAAAAAATAAGATTGTCTAGATCCAATGGGACCAAATCCTATCAATTTATTTCAACACTGTATCATAATACAGATATTTTTTTAGTGCAATATGGTACGATATGTGGCTCTTTCCACACACAAATGAAAGAACTGTTATGTATGCGGATACATGCTATCTGCATAAATGCATGTATATATATATATAGCTGGTTAAAAACGGATCAGTAAATATTTTTAATAGAAAGTCAATGTATCTAACCAATTACTCCACATCAGAATAGTGCTAGTTGATGAAAGTTACTTCGGGATCAAGAAAGGTAAAGTCAAATTTGGGTTATTCTCTCAACTCAATTCCAATCGAATGCAACTGGATCTAGTATAGTATGAATTGGCGATCAGAACATATATGGATAGAACTTATAAGGGGGTCTCGAAAAACAAGTAATTTTTGCTGGGCCTGTATCCTTTTTTTAGGTTCACTAGGATTCTTAGCGGTTGGAACTTCCAGTTATCTTGGTAGGAATCTGATATCCATATTTCCATCTCAGCAAATTATTTTTTTTCCACAAGGAATCGTGATGTCTTTTTACGGGATCGCAGGTCTGTTCGTTAGCTCCTATTTGTGGTGCACAATTTTGTGGAATGTAGGTAGTGGTTATGACCGATTCGATAGAAAAGAAGGAATTGTGTGCATTTTTCGTTGGGGATTTCCTGGAATAAATCGTCGCATCTTCCTTCGCTTCCTTATGAGAGATATCCAATCAATCAGAATTGAGGTTAAAGAGGGTCTTTATCCTCGTCGTGTCCTTTATATGGAAATCAGAGGTCAAGGGGCCATTCCCTTGACTCGTACTGATGAGAATTTTACTCCACGAGAAATTGAACAAAAAGCTGCCGAATTGGCCTATTTCTTGGGCGTACCAATTGAAGTATTTTGAAATGAATTGAACACAATAAAGAATAAATGTTTTCTCGGCATGGGGGAAGGAACTTGCTAATTCCCTTTTTAATATAATTGAAGTCTTTTTGGAATGTTCATTTGAACAAAACATGTTAGATTATTCTATTTCCTCCTTCCTTTGTCGTGGCGACTCCCATAGAATAAACCAAAAAAGCAGGAGGGCGTATATGGAATAACTATAATAAACTATACTATAATAAAGAAGAAAATTAAGAAAAGAAGAAATTTTTGTATACCATTTGTATACCAAAAGTATTTCGTATGCGTATGGATCCCAACTCAATTCTTTTCTACTAGAAAATTTCTACTAGAAAAAAGGCTAATCTAAGGCTAATATAATAAGTAGGGATTCATCAAATATATCCGAACATTTATTTCGTAATACGGAATTCATCTCATCTTTTTAGGCCAAAAATTTTGATGATACCTTTTTTCCTTGGTTGTGGCTAGGCGGTGAAACATTTCGAAATAATTAACTGAGGGGGGTTTTCGTTTCTAAATCCGATTCGTTATTTTAAGTGGGTTTTCGAGTATTCATAGAAAGGAACAAATGAAGATGAAATTGCTTCGAATTTGCCCATTCAAATTTGCCCAATTGAGATATCTAGGAATAATATTGATTTTTCATTTTTATCCGAAAAGGGCGAACCCTTATCCCATTTCTATATTCCTTCTAGATCCAAGAACTAAACTCAATTTTGACACAAAAATTGGAATGAATAGACCCATAGGTTCAATACCTTGTTATAGAACTCGTGCTTCAGAGAAATATCATATAGAGTCAACGAATGAAGCAGGTTCATTAACGATTCAATTCACAGATAAAAAATGAAAAAAAAGAAAGCATTGCCTTCTTTCCCATATCTTGTATCTATAGTATTTTTGCCCTGGTGGGTTTCTCTCTCATTTAATAAATGTCTGGAACTTTGGGTTACAAATTGGTGGAATACCGGGCAATCCAAAACTCTCTTGAATATCATTCAAGAGAAAAACGTTCTAGAAAGATTCATAGAATTAGAAGAACTCTTTCTGTTGGACGAAATGATAAAGGAGTACCCGGAGACACATATACAAAAACTTCGTATAGGAATACACAAGGAAACGATACAATTGGTCAAAACACACAATGAATATCATCTCCATATCATTTTGCATTTCTCGACAAATATAATCTCTTTCGCTATTCTAAGTGGTTATTTTATTTTGGGTAATGAGGAACTTGTCATTCTTAATTCTTGGGTTCAGGAATTCCTCTATAACTTAAGTGACACAATAAAAGCTTTTTCGATTCTTTTAGTTACTGATTTATGGATTGGATTTCACTCGACTCATGGTTGGGAACTAATAATTGGTTCGTTCTACAATGATTTTGGATTGGCTCATAACGATCAAATTATATCTGGTCTTGTTTCCACCTTTCCAGTTATTCTAGATACAATTGTGAAATATTGGATTTTCCATTATTTAAATCGTGTATCTCCTTCGCTTGTAGTCATTTATCATTCAATGAATGAATGAAGAACTCATTTGATCTCCTGATATCAATCAAATAAATCAGAATCTTTCTTCCTTTATAAAGAAACCATTTTGAATCTTACTTAATTCTTTATATTTTATTTCTACCAGTTCAAGGTATTCGTCCTATATTACAGTACAACTATTCCAGTACAATGACAGACTCGTGCATAGGGAACTTTACTAGTTCCCTATCTAATTTATTGTAGAAATTCCGAGATCCATGATTGGACATGCAAAATAGAAATACTTTTTC